AACATGCAATATTGAAATATTAAAATTACAGAGGGCCAAAAATGTAATTTGCACTTCTAGGGGTTTCCTATTTCTCGGGGGGGTTTTTAGGATGATACTGATCCCAGGAGTGTGGGGGGGTAGGGGGGGTTTACGCGAAGGACCCCGGGGGGCACAACAGAAAAATTAGAGGAAAAAATATCATGTTATGCACATGAAAACACTAATTGTTGTTCTTTAAAGATTATCTTTCACCATTCACCATTTGTCCGAAGCCTCAAAGTCCAGTTCAACCTTGGACGATTTCTGAGAGTTCACTCTGAAATGCCAAGTGAAAGGAAACCAAAAAAAAAAACCCCTTGCCCACTGGGAAGAATGCCTGGCATGTGGGGTTATGCAATACTAGTATTGCCACCATTAACTTATGCACGGGTAGAAACCAGCTTTGCATAGGGGTTTAATCGAGTAATGGCCCTGAAGTAGGAACCAAATGCCAGGAATAAATCACGGAGAGAAACCCCCACAATTGTTGTCCCTGACCATCAAGAAGAGTTAACATTAAGAAATTGAGCATTGGTGGGCTCTTACTACATTAAGTATGGGTGTGCGTTAATATGTTGGGAAATGGATATGAATTCATTCAATTCAGGTATACTGATTGGGAGATTTTGACTAGAATCTCCAACTAACCAATCGCTATTTATGTTTCATGTCCTGACAAGTCCAATGTTGATGTATGAATGGGTAAATTCAAGCTATGTTGATAATACATAGAGCTTTTTTATGACATTTTTTTTAAAAAAAATCAAAATTTTTTGATGGATGAAGTTTTTTTTTTGGAAGCCAAAAAATTTTTTTTGTGATCAAAATTTCTGTGGTGAACGATTTTTTTTTTGGTGGCCAAAAATTTTTTTGGGTGTCAAAATTTTGGTGGTAAAAAAAATTTTTGTGTTCAAAAATTTGCGCCCTCTTGTGATGCTGACAAGTTTTCTAGTGGGGCCCTGGGGGGTGCCGGGGGGGGGCGGTTGTCCGTCGTGTGGGGGCGGCGGGTTCAACGGGTCGGAAGGTAGTTTAGTTTAGAATTCTGGCTTTGGGAGTCAGTGGTGGGAGTTAAAATCTCTTCTTTCCGAGCACTAGGGAGAATTCTAATCTCCGGCCTCCGGATTACAAGACCGGCGCTCTGGGCTGAGCTACTAGGGCAGGCTCATTCAAGGACTTTATTTTCTAATCACCCGGCGGCCGGGGCTAAAATTAGAATAAGCACAAAGTAGAGAAGGGATGCTACTTGTCCAATAATAATAAAAGGGTGTTCAACGGGTATTCCCCCAATTCATGTAAGAATAATTACGTCTGCTACGAAGGTTCAGAATAGGATTTGGGTTAGCGGGCGAAATATTAGTCCTCGTTGCTTAGATGTGTGGAGAATTGGGACTAGTATGAGTACGAGGATAGATGCTAAGAGGGCTAGAACGCCCCCTAGTTTATTTGGAATTGATCGTAGAATGGCGTAGGCAAATAGGAAATACCACTCTGGTTTGATGTGTGGGGGTGTTACTAAGGGGTTTGCTGGTGTAAAGTTGTCAGGGTCCCCCAGTAGGTTGGGGTAGAAGAAGGCCAGGGTGGAGAGGCCTGCTAGTATAATGACGAAACCTAGGAGGTCTTTGTAAATGAAGTAGGGGTGGAATGCAATTTTGTCGACGTCGGAGTTGATTCCGGTGGGGTTATTTGATCCGGTTTCGTGAAGAAATAGTAGGTGAATTGCTGTTATAGCTACAATAACAAAGGGGAATAGAAAGTGGAAGGCGAAGAAGCGTGTAAGAGTGGCCTTGTCTACTGAAAAGCCACCTCAGATTCACTCTACAAGTGCGCCCCCTACGTAGGGAACAGCAGAAAGAAGGTTAGTAATTACTGTAGCACCCCAGAAGGATATCTGTCCTCATGGGAGAACGTAGCCTACAAAGGCAGTCATTATTACAAGAAGTAGAAGAATGACACCAATGTTTCAGGTCTCTATGTATAAATAGGACCCGTAGTATAGCCCTCGTGCAATGTGGATGTAGATGCAGATGAAAAAGAAGGAAGCTCCGTTGGCGTGCAGGTTTCGAATTATTCAGCCATAGTTTACGTCTCGACAGATGTGAGCGACGGATGAGAAAGCGGTAGCTACGTCGGATGTGTAATGTATGGCCAGGAATAGGCCAGTTACAATCTGTGTAATTAAGCATAGCCCTAGGAGGGAGCCAAAATTCCATAAAGCTGAAATATTAGATGGGGCGGGAAGGTCAACTAGTGCGTCATTAGCAATTTTTATTAGGGGATGGGTCTTTCGTAGGATGGCCATTAAGGTTCTTGTAGTTGATTAACAACGGTGGTTTTTCAAGTCATTGGTCCTGGTTAAAGTCCGGGCAGGAATTATGACTTATCTAATGTCTTTATTTCTTTTCGGGTTTGTGATTGGTATGGTTGGGGTGGCTTCAAACCCTGCGCCCTACTTTGCGGCGCTCGGTTTAGTTGTTTCAGCTGGGTTCGGGTGTGGGGTAATATTAAGTTACGGGGGGTCCTTCTTATCCTTGGTCTTGTTTTTAGTTTACTTAGGTGGAATGCTCGTAGTATTCGCTTATTCTGCCGCTTTAGCAGCCGAGCCTTACCCTGTTTCGTGAGGGGATCGTTCTGTATTGGGTTATGTGGTCTTGTATATTAGTGGGACGGCGCTGGTTGGTGCGTATCTAATAGGGGGGTGATATGACATCACCTGAGTCACAGTAGATGAGATACATGAGTTTATAGTTTTACGGGGTGATGTGGCAGGGGTTGCGCTAATATATTCTTTTGGTGGTGAGATGCTAGTGGCTTGTGCTTGGGCTTTGTTGCTAGCACTTTTTGTAGTCTTAGAGTTAACTCGGGGGCTTAGCCGTGGGACTTTGCGGGCAGTTTAAATCAGGAATAGGGAGGTGAGGGTGAGGGTGAGTAAAAATAGAGTTAAGTAGGTTTTGATAAGGCCTTGTTGTATGTTGCTTGTTGATGTTGAGAGTGGGAGGTTTGCTGAGGCAACTGCTTTTGGTCCTGTTTTCTCTAGTCAGGCCTGGTCGACCATTTGGGTGGCAATAGTTTGTCCTAGAACAAGGAAAATTTTTGGGACTGCCCGGTGCATTACACTAGGGAAATACCCTAGTATATTTGAGAAGTTATGAGGTGAGAGGTGGGGGTGAGGTTTAAATTGTTTGTTCGTCAGGCCGGCCAACTCTAGGGCTGTAAGAAGGCCTAGAATAGTAACTGCAAGAGCGGCCAATTTTAGGGGAATAGGTATAGTTATGATTGGTGTTTTGTTTGGTGAAAAGTTGAGGGTGATGATTAGGCCTGCAACAATACTTCCTCAAGCTAGTCGTTTGATTGGGTTAATTACTGCGGGGTTGTTTTCGTTGATAGGGGAGAGTGAGGGGAATCGAGGGTGGTGCATGGAAACAAAAAATACGACTCGTATGCTATAAATAGCTGTAAAGGAGGTGGCAAGAAGTGTTAAGGTAAGGGCTCAGGCGTTTAGGTAGGATGTGTTTAGGGCTTCAATAATGGCATCTTTCGAGAAAAACCCGGCTAGAAAGGGGGTCCCGGTAAGGGCAAGGCTTCCAATTGTTAAACAAGAGGAAGTAAATGGTGTGAGGTGTTGAAGGCCCCCCATTTTTCGGATGTCTTGCTCATCGTTAAGACTATGAATAATTGACCCAGAGCAAAGAAAGAGCATGGCTTTGAAGAAGGCATGGGTGCAAATGTGAAGAAAGGCGAGTTGAGGCTGGTTTAGGCCAATGGTTACTATCATTAAACCTAGTTGACTGGATGTTGAAAATGCAACAATTTTTTTGATGTCGTTTTGTGTAAGGGCACATGTGGCGGTGAATAGCGTAGTTAGGGCTCCAAGGCAAAGACAGATGGTAAGTGCTGTTTGGTTGTCTTCCATCATTGGACTTAGACGAATTAGAAGAAAGATTCCAGCAACAACTATTGTACTAGAATGTAGTAGGGCAGATACCGGAGTGGGACCCTCCATCGCGGAGGGCAGTCAGGGATGAAGTCCGAACTGGGCAGATTTCCCAGTGGCTGCGATAATTAACCCAATTAGTGGGAGGGTTAAATCGTGGTTTTTAGATGCAGAAAAAAGTTGCTGTATCTCTCAAGAATTAAGGTTGGTGGCTAGTCATGCTATTGCCAGAATAAGCCCAATATCCCCAACACGGTTATAGATTACTGCCTGTAGTGCGGCTGTGTTTGCGTCTGCTCGTGCGTGTCATCACCCAATTAGAAGAAATGATATAATTCCAACACCTTCCCAGCCAATAAAAATTTGGAATATGTTGTTGGCTGTAACTAGAATAATTATAGCAACAAGGAAGAGAAGAAGGTACTTAAAGAATCGGTTTATGTTGGGGTCAGCGTGCATATATCATGAGGCAAATTCTAGAATAGATCAAGTAACATAGAGTGCGATAGGTGTAAAAATAATGGAGTAATGGTCAAATTTTAGGCTTAGGTTAATATCAAAGGTAAGGGTGTTTATTCAGTTTCAGCTAGTAATAATAACTTCTGAGCCTTCGTTAAGGAAGATACAAAGAGGGAATAGGCTAACTAAAAAGGCTGTTTTTACGGCGGTAGTAACTTGGGTCAAGGCTCAGTCCTTAGGGGCAGGGGTGGGGTTAAGGGTGGTAAAGAGGGGGTACAGAAGAAGAGCAAAGATTAAGAGTAGGCTTGAGGACATAAGCAGAGCTGTTGGGTGCATAGCTTTCACTTGGATTTGCACCAAGAATTTTTGGTTCCTAAGACCAATGGATGAACTGTAATCCTTTAAAAGCTCGAGGGAGCCAAGGAGTCAAACTTTGGGGATAGAAGATTAGCAGTCTCTATTGCCGTCGGGCCTCTCTCGGTGGGTGAGGGGAAATTAGTCCCTGTCTTCAGAATCACAATCTGATGTCTTAATTAAACTACACCTACAGGAGAACCAGCCTCAGATTAGTTGTGGTTTTAAGATGAGGAGGATGAGTGGAATAAGGTGGAGGGAAATGAGAAGGTGTTCTCGGGTGTGGGAGGGGTCAAGAGCCAGCATGTGTTGGGGAAGGGGGCCTCGTTGAGTTATAAGAAATAGATAAAGAGAGTAGCCGGCGGTAATTAGTGTTCCAAGGCCGGTGAGGATTAGGGTTCAGTTTGATCAGTTAAACAAGGATGAGATGATGACTAGTTCTCCCATAAGATTAGGCAGGGGTGGTAATGCCAGGTTGGCTAGGTTCGCGATAAATCATCAGGTTGTTATTAGTGGTAGAACTGCTTGCAGTCCCCGTGCTAGGAGTATGGTTCGGCTGTGTGTCCGTTCGTAGTTGGTGTTGGCAAGACAGAACAGGGCGGATGATGCTAGGCCGTGTGCAATCATAAGGACAAGAGCCCCTGTAAACCCTCAGGGGGTTTGAATAAGAATGCCGCCTGCAACCAGGCCTATGTGGCTAACAGAGGAGTAGGCGATTAGTGATTTTAGGTCGGTCTGCCGAAGGCAGATTGAGCCCGTTATAATAATTCCTCAAAGAGCAAAGACCATAAAGGGGTAGATAAGGTCTTTAGATAGGGGTTCCAAGATAAGTATAACTCGAATTATGCCATAGCCCCCTAGTTTTAAAAGCACGGCGGCGAGGACTATGGAGCCTGCTACAGGGGCCTCAACGTGGGCTTTTGGAAGTCAAAGGTGAATGCCGTAGAGTGGTATTTTGACTAGAAATGCTAATAAACAGGCGGCCCATCAAAGCTTACCCCCTCATGGAGAGAAAGAGATGGGCTTGGAGTAATGAAGAGTAAGTATGGAGAGTGTACCTGCTTCGTTTTGAAGTATGAGTAGGGCAACGAGGAGTGGAAGGGAGCCTGCTAAGGTATAGAATAAAAAGTAGGTGCCGGCATTCAGTCGTTCAGCTTGATTTCCCCATCGTGTGATAATAAAAAGGGTGGGAATTAGGGTTGCTTCAAATATAATATAGAAGAGAATAATTTCTGTGGCGCCGAATGCTATAATAAGAAATATTTGTAGAGATACTAGTAAAGAGATAAAGATTCGTTGACGTGTGTCCGGCTCTGGGGCTACATGGTTTTGACTGGCAAGAACTATTAACGGAAGGAGTCAGCATGTGAGAACCAAGAGGGGTGTGGAGAGTGGGTCTGTTCCCAAGTATGGATTAAGTGTTGATCAGGCGGTTTCAGCTGTACTCTTTAATCACGAGAGGCTAATTAATGCAATTAATAGACTTTGAACCAGTGATGTTGATCAAAGTCATTTTTTAGGTACTAATCAGATTGTTGGGAAGAGCATAATCGTTGGGATTAAAATTTTTAGCATTGTAGAAGGTTAAGGTTTTGTAGGTGGTCTGTGCCATGTGTCCGGGCAGTGGCTACAAGAAGCGCTAGTCCTGCGCTCGCTTCACAGGCCGAAAAGGCTAGAAGTAGGAGAGGGGTGGCAGAGTAGCCGATAGTTTCTAGTTGAAGTGTCCAGAGGGACAGGGCGACAAATAAGGAGAGCATTATCCCTTCTAAACAAAGGAGGGCCGAGAGGAGGTGGGTGCGGTGGAACGCGAGCCCTATGAGGCTTAGAATAAAGGCTGATGAGAAGGCAAAGTGTGTAGGGGTCATAAGGAAGTTGTGGAATTTAACCACAGTTTTCTGAGCCGAAATCAAATGTCTTTTTTAGACTAACTTTCTATTCTGCCCATTCTAGGCCTCCTTGAATTCATTCGTATACTAAGCCAAGGGTAAGAAGCACTAGGATCGAGGTTGTTCAGTACAGGGTAATGGTGGGGGATGTCAGTTGATCCCCTCAAGGGAGTGGAAGAAGAAGGGCAATTTCTAAGTCAAAAAGAAGAAAAAGAATTGCTACTAGAAAGAAGCGAAGGGAAAAGGGGAGGCGGGCGGACCCTAGCGGGTCGAAGCCGCACTCATAAGGGGAAAGCTTTTCAGTGTCGGGTGTAATTTGAGGAAGTCAGAAGGAGACTAGGGCTAAGACAGATGAGAGGGCAATGGTAATAATCATAATTACTACTAAAAGATTCATTATCTTTCCCTGGGTTTAAACCAGGGCTAGGTGATTGGAAGTCACATGTACTGGCTTTAATACTAGAAAGATTATGAGCCTCATCAATAGATTGAGATATAGAGGAAAAGTCATACTACGTCCACAAAATGTCAGTATCAGGCAGCAGCTTCAAAGCCAAAGTGATGTTGAGATGTAAAGTGGTAGAAGACTTGTCGTAGAAGGCAGATTGCTAAAAAAGTGGAACCAATGATTACATGAAGTCCGTGGAAGCCTGTGGCTACGAAAAAGGTTGAGCCATAAACCCCGTCTGCAATTGTAAAGGGGGCTTCATAGTATTCAAGGCCTTGAAGGAAGGTAAAATAGAACCCGAGGAGAATAGTCAGTGCTAGAGATTGAATGGTTTGGTCTCGCTGGCCTTCTATGATACTGTGGTGGGCTCAGGTAACTGTAACCCCGGATGCCAAGAGTACGGCAGTATTAAGAAGGGGGACTTCAAAGGGGTCTAAAGTTGAGATACCTGCAGGTGGTCAGCATCCCCCAAGCTCTGGGGTGGGGGCTAAGCTGGAGTGGTAGAAGGCTCAGAAAAATCCAACAAAAAAGAAAACCTCTGAGGTAATAAATAGAACTATGCCATATCGGAGGCCTTTTTGGACAGGTGGTGTGTGGTGTCCTTGAAATGTGCCTTCTCGGATAATGTCTCGTCATCATTGGTATATCGTTAGGATTAGAAGAATAGTACCTAAAGTTATCAGCGTGGTTGAGTTGTAGTGGAACCAGACCGCTGTACCGGAAGTCACTAAAAGAGCGGCAACTGCACCTGTGAGGGGTCAGGGGCTAGGGTCAACTATGTGGAATGCGTGTGCTTGGTGGGCCATTAGACGTTTTCTTGTAGATAGAGGCTTAGAAGAAGAACGAAGACGTATGCTTGAATTATGGCAACTGCAACTTCAAGGAGGGTTAGAAAGAATAAGAGGACAGCTGTGGATAGTGCGACGGCTGGTATTAAGGGGAGAAGAACGAATGCGCCTGTGGCAATAAGCTGAATTAAAAGGTGGCCTGCTGTGAGGTTGGCAGTAAGTCGAACGCCAAGGGCGACGGGTCGGATGAACAGGCTAATTGTTTCAATAATAATGAGAATAGGAATTAGTAAGGTTGGGGTTCCTTCTGGAAGTAGGTGTCCGAGGGCAATGGTGGGTTGATTACGCATGCCAATAAGTACCGTTGCAAGCCAGAAGGGGACAGCCAGGCCAAGATTTAAGGAAAGCTGCGTAGTGGGTGTAAAGGTATAAGGTAGGAGCCCAAACATGTTGATGGAGAACAAGAATACTATTAAGGAAGTAAAAAGAAGGGCTCACTTATGTCCTCCGGGATTGAGGGGTTGGAAGAGCTGTTGGGTAAATCAGCTAATAAATCAGCCTTGAAGGGCTAGGAACCGGTTAGTAAGTCATCGGGAGGCTGGGGAAGTGAGTAGGATTCAAGGAAGGGTCATGGCTAGGCCAATTAAGGGAACTCCTATTAGTGTGGGGCTTATAAACTGGTCAAAAAAGCTTAGTGTCATGGTCAGGTTCAGGTTAAGGATTTTGCTTTTTCTGTACTTTGGGAGGTGGGTTCGTTGGGGAAGGAGTGGTTTAGAATTTTTGGGGGAAGGACAATTAAGAATACTAGTCAAGAGAATACCAGGATAGCAAATCAGGGGTCAGGGTTTAGCTGAGGCATGTCACTAAGGGTGGTTGTGAGCCACCACTCTTTAGCTTAAAAGGCTAACGCTACACATTTAGCTTCTTAGTGAGGCATCTTCAAGTATAAGTGAGGACCAGTTTTCGAAGTGTTCTAGGGGTACTGCTTCTACAACGATAGGTATAAAGCTATGGTTTGCGCCACAAATCTCTGAGCATTGGCCGTAGAATAGCCCTGGCCGTGATGTAATAAAGGCAGTTTGGTTTAAACGCCCTGGGACTGCGTCCATTTTTACGCCGAGGGCAGGGACGGCTCAAGAGTGAAGGACATCATCAGCAGATACAAGAATTCGAATTGGTGACTCAACAGGGACAACCATGCGATGGTCGGTTTCTAAAAGACGGAAGTGTCCTGGGAGCAGGTCTTGGGTGGGGACCATATACGAGTCAAACCCGAGGTCTTCATAGTCTGTATATTCATAGCTTCAATACCACTGGTGCCCAATGGCTTTAATGGTAAGGTGGGGGTCATTAATTTCATCTATTAGATAAAGAATTCGAAGGGAGGGGAGTGCAATTAGAATTAAGATTACTGCTGGAAGGATAGTTCAGATAATTTCAATTTCTTGTGAGTCCAGGATGTACTTATTTGTAAGCTTGGTGGAGACCATGGCCACAATGATGTAAAGAACTAGTGTACTAATTAAAAATACGATTATTAGGGCGTGGTCGTGAAAATGGAGAAGTTCTTCTATTACAGGTGAAGCCGCGTCTTGGAATCCTAATTGTGAGGGATGAGCCATTATAGCTTTCGCTCAAGGCACGAGGGATTCTAACCCACAATTCTGCCTTGACAAGGCAGGGTATTAAGTTTTACTAGTGTCTTATTAAGAAAGTGACAGAGTGGTTATGTGCTTGGCTTGAAACCAGGCTATGGGGGTTCAATTCCTTCCTTTCTCGTTATTTAGATTGTACTTGGACGAATGCAGGTTCCTCGAATGTATGATAGGGCGGAGGGCAGCCGTGAAGTCACTCAATATTTGTAGAAGTTAATTCCACTGCTGCTACTTCTCGTTTAGCAGCAAAGGCCTCTCAGATGATAAACAAGAATATAATAACTGCCACTAGGGAGACCAGGGATGCGATTGAGGAGACAGTGTTTCACAAGGTGTATGCATCGGGGTAATCGGAGTACCGTCGAGGTATTCCGGCCAAGCCTAGGAAGTGCTGGGGGAAGAATGTAAGATTAACCCCTACAAATATTACTGCGAAGTGGATTTTTGTTCAAGTACTGTGAAGGGTATAACCTGAGAAGAGTGGGAACCAGTGGACGAATGCGGCTACGATGGCAAATACGGCCCCTATAGAGAGTACGTAGTGGAAATGGGCGACTACGTAGTACGTGTCGTGCAGTACGATGTCTAGTGAGGAGTTAGCTAGAACAATACCGGTAAGGCCCCCTACAGTAAAAAGGAAAATAAACCCCAAGGCCCAAAGGAGCGGGGTTTCTCATTTAATAGCTCCGCCATGGAGGGTGGCTAGTCAGCTAAAGACTTTTACGCCTGTAGGAATTGCGATGATTATTGTGGCAGATGTAAAGTAGGCTCGTGTATCTACGTCTATTCCCACGGTAAACATGTGGTGGGCTCAAACAATAAAACCTAAAAGACCAATTGCTATTATGGCTCAGACCATGCCCATATACCCAAATGGTTCTTTCTTTCCGGAGTAGTAAGCAACAATGTGAGAGATCATGCCAAATCCTGGCAAAATAAGAATATAGACCTCTGGGTGACCAAAGAATCAGAATAGGTGTTGGTAAAGAATTGGGTCCCCTCCCCCTGCTGGGTCGAAGAAGGTAGTATTAAGGTTACGGTCAGTAAGAAGCATTGTAATTCCGGCTGCCAGTACGGGAAGGGATAAAAGAAGAAGAACAGCGGTAATTAGGACGGCCCATACGAACAAAGGTGTCTGGTATTGTGAAATGGCAGGGGGTTTTATATTAATAATTGTGGTAATAAAGTTAATAGCCCCAAGAATTGATGAGATTCCGGCCAGATGAAGGGAGAAGATTGTGAGGTCAACAGATGCTCCGGCGTGGGCAAGATTCCCGGCCAGTGGTGGGTAGACTGTTCACCCTGTTCCAGCACCGGCTTCAACGCCGGATGATGCAAGGAGAAGAAGAAACGAGGGGGGGAGAAGTCAGAAGCTCATGTTGTTTATTCGAGGGAAAGCCATGTCTGGTGCTCCGATTATTAGGGGAATAAGTCAATTACCAAATCCGCCGATTATAATTGGTATTACTATAAAGAAAATTATAACGAAGGCATGTGCGGTAACAATTACGTTGTAGATTTGATCGTCCCCTAAAAGGGCCCCGGGTTGGCTTAATTCGGCTCGGATAAGTAAACTTAGGGCAGTGCCCACTATTCCGGCTCATGCACCAAATACTAGATAAAGGGTGCCAATGTCTTTGTGGTTGGTTGAGAAAAATCAGCGTGTGATTGTCACAGGTACGGTGGCTGAGCGTTAAGCGGTGGGTTGTAGCCCCATGAACAGAGGTTTAACTCCTCTCTGTATCAAGCCCTGAGGTGTTACACGTAAGATTGCAAACCTTAAGAAGCAGAGTTACACCTGCCGGGGCTTTCCCCGCCTTTTGCTTGCCGCGGCGGGGAAAGTAGACGGATGCTCGCTGGTTAGAGCGCTTAGCTGTTAACTAAGAGTTTGTAGGATCGAGGCCTTCCCTTCTAGAAAGGCTTTAGCTTAATTAAAGTGTCTGTTTTGCATGCAGAAGATGTGGGGTAGAGTCCCGCAGGTCTTACAAGGGCTGAGGGCATTTCACCCCCATTTAGGGCTTTGAAGGCCCCCGGTTTTATAGTTATCCTAAGCCCTTATATTACGAGTACTGCAATAATGGTCGGGGTAATAGGAAGTAAGAGTAGGGCTAGAGATGTTGAGCAGGCTAAAATGAGGGTTGATTGTGGGTTTTCAAGGCGTCAGGGGGTGTAGGCTGATGTTGTATTAGGTGACATAGTAAGTGTTAAAGAGTATGAGATTCGGAGATAAAAGAAGAGGCTAAGAAGGGCTGATAGTGCTGCAATGGTCGCGGTTAGGGGGAGTGCTTGCTTGGTTAGTTCTTGAAGGATTATTCATTTAGGTATAAATCCGGATAAAGGTGGAAGGCCTCCCAGGGATAGGAGGGTTAGGGGAAGAACCGAAGAGATTGCGGGGGCCTTTGTTCAGGAGGTTGCTAGGGTATTAACTGTAAGGTTATTGTTTAGTTTTAAAGATAGGAAAACGGAAGATGTTATGAGAATATACAGGGCCAGGGTGGCAGCGGTAAGGGCTGGGGTAAATTTTAGGATAAGAATTATTCAACCGAGGTGTGCGATTGAGGAGTATGCTATAATTTTTCGTGTCTGGGTTTGGTTCAATCCACCTCAACCCCCAATAAGGGTTGAGGAGAGCCCTAGGAAAACAAGGAGTTCTGGGTTAACGTGTGAAAGTTGAATAATTAGTGCAAATGGTGCAAGTTTCTGTCAGGTAGAGAGAATTAATCCAGTAGTCAGTGTGAGGCCTTGCAGAACCTCTGGGAGTCAGAAGTGTATAGGGGCTAAGCCAATCTTTAGTCCTAGAGCAAGTATAATAACAGTTGTTGTGACAGGGTGAGAAGTTGTTTGAATGTTTCAGTCCCCTAGAAGTCAAGCATTGCTAGTACTGGCAAACAAGATTATGGCTGCGGCGGTGGCTTGTGTTAGGAAATACTTAGTTGTGGCTTCGATTGCTCGGGGGTGGTGGCTTTGTGCTATAAGGGGTAGAATGGCTATAGTACTAAGTTCAAGGCCTATTCAGGCGAGAAGTCAGTGGGAGCTGGCGAATGTCAGGGTGGTCCCTAAACCTAGACTAAGAATTAAGGCGGTGAGAATGTATGGGCTCATTAGCAAAGGAAGGACTTTAACCAACATGTTTGGGGTATGGGCCCAAAAGCTTGTTTAGCTGACTTTACTAGAAGATGGTGTAATGGAAGCACTAAGAGTTTTGATCTCTTTAGTTTGGGTTCGACTCCCTTTTTTCTAAGGGCTGGAGGGGTTTTAACCCTCGTTGTTCACTCTATCAAAGTGGTCCTTAAGCATTCAGGCACAGCCCCTTTATAGTTGAGGTGGAAGGCCTGCGAAGGCAATTGGGAGGGCCAGGCTTCAGATAATTAAAGCCAAGGTAAGGGGTAGAAAGTTTTTTCAGGCTAAGTGCATAAGTTGATCATACCGGAATCGAGGGTAAGATGCTCGGACTCACAGAAAGGCGGTAGATAAAATAGCTGCTTTAGTTATAAGGTTTATTGTCGTTAGTTCTGGAAGAAGGGGGATGTGGGACGCGCCTAGAAAAAGTACGGCTGAGAGGGTATTTATAAGAAGGATGTTAGCATATTCCGCCAGAAAAAATAGTGCGAAAGGACCTCCTGCGTATTCTACGTTAAAGCCTGATACGAGTTCAGATTCTCCTTCAGTGAGGTCAAAAGGGGCCCGATTAGTTTCTGCAAGGGTGGACACATACCATATAGCGGCTATAGGTCAGGCTGGGACAATTAATCAGATTGCTTCTTGGCTAATGTTAAACGTCTGTAAGGTGAAGCCCCCCGAGATAATAATAATACAAAGAAGGATTAGGCCAATGCTAACTTCATATGAGATTGTCTGTGCGACAGCTCGAAGTGCACCAATAAGTGCGTACTTAGAATTTGAGGCCCAACCTGAGCCTAGGATTGAGTACACGGCTAGGCTGGAAAGTGCAAGAATAAATAATACCCCTAGGTTTAGGTCTGTCACTGGGTATGGGAGTGGCATTGGGGCTCAAAGGGTGAGAGCCAAGGTGAGCGCTAGTATTGGGGTGGCCAGAAATAAAAAGGGTGAGGAAGTGGAGGGTCGGACTGGCTCCTTTAAAAATAGTTTTACACCGTCTGCAATTGGTTGAAGAAGCCCGTAAGGTCCTACAATATTTGGTCCTTTTCGAAGTTGTATATATCCTAGGACTTTTCGTTCAAGCAAGGTTAAGAATGCAACTGCCAGGAGAACAGGTACAATGTAGGCCAAGGGGTTAATAATGAATAAGATAAGGGATGTAATCATAGATAGAGAGGGGGTTTGAACCCCTGTAGAAAGAGTTTAGGTCTTTAGCATTAGCCGGGCTCTGCCACTCTAACATGTCATTCTCTTTAACAAGTCCGGGTATGTCCCTTTTCTTGTTTTAGTTGGTTTCTTCAGGTAGGGGTGGGGCGTGCCCTGGGCATGGGCCCCTTCTTTTCGGTCCTTTCGTACTAGAAAAGATCATAACCATAGATAGAAACTGACCTGGATTACTCCGGTCTGAACTCAGATCACGTAGGACTTTAACCGTTGAACAAACGGACCCTTAATAGCGGCTGCACCATTAGGATGTCCTGATCCAACATCGAGGTCGTAAACCCTCTCGTCGATGGGGGCTCTAGGAGGGGATTGCGCTGTTATCCCTAGGGTAACTCGGTCCGTTGATCGGCCAAGGCCGGATCAGTTAGGTTAGACATTCTACTACTTAGGGCAGTAGCCCTTGGTTTTGGGAAAGTTTTCCCAGTCCGCATGGGAGTTTTATGTATCCCACGGTCGCCCCAACCGAAGACACTTCAGCAGGATATTACGTTGTTTTTGCCTGTTTATCTGAGGCTATTACTGTAGGCTGCTTAATGACTAAAGCTCCATAGGGTCTTCTCGTCTTATGGGTGTATTCCCGCTTCTGCACGGGAAAATCAATTTCATTGACTAGGGAAGGGAGACAGTTGAGCCCTCGTTGTGCCATTCATACAGGTCCCCATTTAAAGGACAAGTGATTGCGCTACCTTCGCACGGTCAAGATACCGCGGCCGTTAAACCCTTGGGTCACAGGGCAGGCGGGACCTCTTATTCTTTGATTTTGCAAGAGGCGATGTTTTTGGTAAACAGGCGAGGCTCTTGGTTGCCGAGTTCCTTCCTTCCCTTTTAGTCTTTCCTTTTTAGCACTCCTGTGTGGGGTTAATGGTTCGGGTTGTGGGTTTATCTAGTTCACTGGTTTTTTCCACAATACCCTCTTTTGGGAACATTAACAATCGGCGGTGGGTCCGTTCCGATATACACTTGTGCAATGGAGGGGGTCTTTATCCCCCTTATTACTCATTTAAGCATAATTTCTTTCATGCGGGCATGAAATAGTTCAATAAACCAAGGGGAAAAGATTGTTTATCCATATAATAGGTTAAAAATTATTCAAGCTTTAACGCTTTTTATGAAGATGGCTGCTCTTAGGCCCACTAAAATAATAATCCTTATTTAAATATGATCTTTTATCTCCTAAAAAAGTTGTATCTTTCTTTAAAGAAGCTGGACCTTCTTTAACTAACTCTCCTTGTTTCTTTTAATCGGGGTGTGAAATAAGAAGCTGGGAGGCTGAACTTTTATCCATGTCTTGAACAACCAGCTATAACCAGGCTCGGTAGGCTTATCACCTCTACTCGGAGCTCTTTCCACTCTTTTGCCACAGAGACGGATTAGCCCTAAAAAGGCTGTCTCGGAGTAGCTCGTCTGGTTTCGGGAAGAAAAACTAAAGGGCGCTTCGTTCATAATTTACTTGCTTAATCATGATGCAAAAGGTACAAGGATAAGTCTTTGCTTTTTATTGCTTGTAGGAATTATTTCATTACTTTTTCAGCGTTCCCTTGCGGTACTTGGTCTGTAGCTCCAAATGGTCTTTTCTGTCGCCCGTACTAAGGGGGAAAAATGATTTGTTTTAAAGGTGCTGGGTTTTGGGAATATGTATTGAGAAGTTTTCATGTGTGGTGGGGCTAGCTATTGGGCTCAGGACGATCTGATTTGCACAGATAACTTCTCGGTGTAAGGGAGATGCTTTACTATATTAGCTTCGTCTTGTTATCCAAGTGCACCTTCCGGTACACTTACCATGTTACGACTTGCCTCCCCTTGAAAATAAAATTTTTTATTAATAAGAACATAAGGGTTCGGGGAGAGTGACGGGCGGTGTGTACGCGCTTCAGAGCCGGTTTCAGCTGAACTCTCTATTTTCATGCTTACTACTAAATCCGCCTTCAGGGAGTAATTTCAAAACCCCTTCCGTGAATGCATCTAGTTTAGAGAATGTAGCCCATCTCTTCCCACTTCATTCGCTACACCTCGACCTGACGTTTTAAGGATTACCTATTTTGCCTACTTTAAAACCTTTAGAGGGTAGACTGGCGACGGCGGTATATAGGCGGGATGAACAAGAAATGGTGAGGTTGAACGGGGATTATCGGTTCTAGGACAGGCTCCTCTAGGGGGACTGAAGCACCGCCAAGTCCTTTGGGTTTTAAGCTAGCGCTCGTAGTACCCTGGCGGATAGAGGTTGTATATCTCTATCAAAGTTTACGGCTATGCATAGTGGGGTATCTAATCCCAGTTTGTATCATAGCTGTCGTGGGGTCGGAGGCTTAAAGCTACTTTCGTGGTCGGGCTTCCTCCCTCCGGGAGCGTATAACTGTTCTGGGGGGGTTTAACTTTAGACGGCAAATTTCCTAACCACACTTTACGCCGAAATCCATCAACTCGGGTCTCTCGTATAACCGCGGTGGCTGGCACGAGTTTTACCGGCCCTTAAATACCTTCACTAAGTCGAGTTTTCACTCATGGCTTAATGTTTATCACTGCTGAATTCCCTTAGGGGTGTGGCAAAGCAAGACGTCTTGGGCTGCATAATGCGGGCCTGATGTCTGCTCCTCGTTTCCAAAAAGGAAGTTCGAGGGCATTCTCACAGGGGTGTGGATACTTGCATGTATAAATTTAGTAAAAGCTGATAATAAAGCCAGGACCAAGCTTTTTTGCTTGCGGGACTTTCTAGGGTCCGTCTTAACATCTTCAGTGTTATGCTTTAGGTAAGCTACGCTAGC